AAACAAACCAGAGACTAATTCCTTCATTTATTGGGAAAAGAAAAGTCATGAGTTAACCCTACAACTGAAATAGCACCGAAAAGAGTAAATATTCGCCCGTGAAAACTTTATTTTCTTGGATTGATAATTTTTGGTCAATACAATAGGATAAAAAGCAAAACAAAAAAAAGATTCGTTATAACATAAAAAATACGATATTTAAAAATTTTAAATAGAAATATTAATATGTTAATATTAATATGTTTAGTTAGCTAAAAAAAACAAGATATACAAATGAATAATAGACAATTTGCAAATTTTATTATTCGCGAGGAGCTGGATGAGAGGAAACTCTCATGTCCAGTTCTGTAGTAGAGATGGAATTCAGAACCAACCATCAACTATAACCCCAAAAGAACCAGATTTCGTAAACAACATAGAGGAAGAATGAAGGGAATATCTTATCGAGGTAATCATATTTCTTTCGGTAAATATGCTCTTCAGGCAATTGAACCTGCTTGGATCACGTCTAGACAAATAGAAGCAGGTCGACGAGCAATGACACGAAATGCACGCCGCGGTGGAAAAATATGGGTACGTATATTTCCAGACAAACCGGTTACAGTAAGACCCGCAGAAACACGTATGGGTTCGGGGAAAGGATCCCCTGAATATTGGGTAGCTGTTGTTAAACCAGGTCGAATACTTTATGAAATGGGAGGAGTAACAGAAAATATAGCCAGAAGGGCGATTTCAATAGCATCGTCCAAAATGCCTATACGAACTCAATTTATTATTTCGGGATAAAAAGAATCAAAAGAAAAAGGTCTTGGGGATAAAAAACAACCGCGGGTGCCGGTTTCTTTCTTTGGACAAACAATATTTCTTTTTTTTCTTCACTCTTTGCTTTGCATTGAAAGAATAGATTCTAAAAAAATGATATGATTCAACCTCAGACCCTTTTGAATGTAGCGGATAACAGCGGGGCTCGAGAATTGATGTGTATTCGAATCATAGGAGCCAGCAATCGTCGATATGCTCATATCGGTGACGTTATTGTTGCTGTGATCAAAGAAGCAGTGCCAAATATGCCCCTAGCAAGATCAGAGGTGGTCAGAGCTGTAATTGTACGTACTTGTAAAGAACTCAAACGTGATAACGGTATGATAATACGATATGATGACAATGCTGCGGTTGTCATTGACCAAGAAGGAAACCCCAAAGGAACTCGAGTTTTTGGTGCAATTGCCCGGGAATTGAGACAGTTAAATTTTACTAAAATAGTTTCATTGGCTCCGGAGGTATTGTAAGGTCTTTTAAAATAAGATAAGATCATCATATGGTTATGTTATAGTAAGGTATTTGAAAGAAAGAGATTAAGAAATATATTCATAATTTTTAGTAGATTGTGTCTCATGCATATGCCTTTAATTTAAATTCATAAACAAATAAGTAAAAAACAAGAAAAACATGTTGATTATATCAAAATTGGGGAGCACCAAGAAATTTAATTCACCATGGGTAGGGATACTATTGCTGACATAATAACCTCTATACGAAACGCTGATATGGATAGAAAAAGGGTGGTTCGAATAGCATCTACTAATATCACTGAAAATATTGTTAAAATACTTTTACGAGAAGGTTTTATCGAAAACGTGAGAAAACATCAAGAAACAAAAAAATATTTTTTGGTTTTAACCCTACGGCATAGAAGGAATAGGAAAAGGCCTTATAGAAAATTTTTAAATTTAAAACGGATCAGTCGGCCTGGTCTACGAATCTATTCGAATTACCAACGAATTCCTAGAATTTTAGGTGGGATGGGAATTGTAATTATTTCTACTTCTCGAGGTATAATGACAGACCGAGAGGCTCGACTAGAACGAATTGGTGGAGAAGTTTTGTGTTATATATGGTAATCCTTATAATATACGAATTGGGTCCGAAACTTCTTATTTGTGAAAACAAAAAGAAAAGGGGCGGGTTGTCTAATAGCGTTCCTCCTCCATCAGTTGATACTTCAAGGGGGCTTTACCTGTAATGAAAGAACAAAAATGGATTCATGAAGGTTTAATTACTGAATCCCTTCCCAACGGTATGTTCCGGATTCGCTTAGACAATCAAGATATGATTCTAGGTTATGTTTCAGGAAAGATCCGACGTAGTTTTATACGGATACTACCAGGCGATAGAGTAAAAATTGAAGTAAGTCGTTATGATTCAACCAGAGGACGTATAATTTATCGACTTCGCAATAAGGATTCGAAAGATTAGGTGTTTTTATCAACTTCAACATTTCTTTCGTGGGAATATGATTCGAGATGAAAAATTTCAAGAAACCTATTTTCTTCAAAAAAGTATATTCAGAATTAAAATGAGGAATGCCAAATATGAAAATAAGAGCTTCTGTTCGTAAAATTTGTGAAAAATGTAGACTAATCCGTAGGCGGGGACGGGTTATAGTAATTTGTTCCAACCCAAGACATAAACAAAGACAAGGATAATCAGACTTGTGAAA